AGGAGACGGGAAATGAAAGTTCTTTTCTCGGATTCATTCTCCGTTGCATTGGCGGAACAAAAATCGCTGATGCATCAATACAATATGGAAATAGTTGGTACATGAAGCTATGATAGCTATATATCAATCCTATATATATATATAATGATCTTTTTCTGGAATCAAAGTTCAAATAAAAAAAGATATTGAAAAATAGATTCCTTGGAATGAATGTTTTTCGGTGGAGGAAAGGAATAATGATTTATTCCTTTGGAGCATCCCGGATCCCGGAACAAGAAGATTCAATCGGAAATATCGACAAATTCTTGCGTGGTCCAAGGGTCCGCTTCTACAATTGGATCTCTATCGAATTTGAATATCAGAATAGCTGATATAGTCATGATTCCATGGGTCAGGTCCACTTACTTTTTATTTTATCATTTTCCCGATAGATCTGATTGGGACGATGGAGAAGTAGGAATACTTTGGCGATTCATAATTGGGTATCTAGAATACCTATGTGCCAAGACCAAAACGATGAATAATGAAGACTAAGACTGGCGTTTCGTGCAAAAAAGCCCTTTATCGGATTTGAACCGATGACTTACGCCTTACCATGGCGTTACTCTACCGCTGAGTTAAAAAGGCCCATTTTAGTGAATTCATGAATTAGCCCAAGTCCACTATGAGTCTACCGCATGTATCTATATATACATATAGTGTATACATATACAGAAGGGGCTCACTCAGGAACAAGAAATTAGATTGACCTAAGAAGTCTAGGGTATTTCCTTATTATTTACCTGAATTTCGTCACTTAGCGTGAGATAGAGATAAGCGTATCTCATCTTAAGGATGTGAGAATCAATGAGTGAAAATTGGAATCGGGGTTTAACCCCTTTTCTGCTGGACAAAAGACCACCTGAAGGAATCTTATACTTCGTTTATATTGACAATTCCCCCAAACAGCTCATACTATGAGCTATGAGCATAGTATGAGCTGTTTGGGCAGGTATGCCCCTATCGTCTAGTGGTTCAGGACATCTCTCTTTCAAGGAGGCAGCGGGGATTCGACTTCCCCTGGGGGTAGGGTACTAGGAAAGGAAGTTGATCATAGATTCTCAATAAGCCTAGAGTTTATTCTTCCTGGGTCGATGCCCGAGCGGTTAATGGGGACGGACTGTAAATTCGTTGGCGATATGTCTACGCTGGTTCAAATCCAGCTCGACCCAAGAATTCGCCAATCCATGTCAACCCATTAGGATGATATAACCAATCCGCCCTCCAGAAATGCATGAGATGGAGGAATAAAGATTCAATATTTTCTGATATATCTCTATTTGGTTTCCCACGTTCTGATGTTGCTAATGATCTAGAGTAATGATCTATAAGTATAAGGAATAAAGAGTAAGGAGAAAAAAAAGGGAGGAGGCTTTTTTTTTTTTATTGAAACATTGATTCGCAATCGATTTGGCAATAACCACGGATTACTAGTAATCCGTGTCACTCTAGTACATATCCACGTAGAATGGATATGTATATCAGTATACCGTTCGTGTCTCTGTTACAACGCGGCGATCATAAATGGTTCGAATGAAATCATAAGAATATGTAGGCTGTACACCTCATTCCCCCGGGATTGTAGTTCAATTGGTCAGAGCACCGCCCTGTCAAGGCGGAAGCTGCGGGTTCGAGCCCCGTCAGTCCCGACCTCGGATCTGATGAATCAACCAATTCATCTCTCCCTCTTCTGTGAAGAGGGTCTAATTCCCGGTGGTAGGATCCTTATTTCGTTTCGCATTTCTCATCGGAAAATACGGAAATTTCAATTACTTCAACTAGTACCGATTGGTGGTGGAGAGACATATGTAGGTTGGGACAATCAGAGGTATCACCATATTCAGGATTCCAAAAGAGACCATATGGGTCTGGCTTTGATTGATTGTTCCTGATCAATAGAATGTAATAGAGTACCCATACGTTTCCCGGGAGCACATACACAATGACCCATAGTTATCGCACTTTTCCGTTTTCGAAGAAGATTAGATCTTCAAAAAAACTTAGCTTAGAACTGAATTCGCTCCTTTTTCCATTTAACTGTTTGGGTCTGTAACTAATGGAACACACTGGTCAGATGATTGTATATAAGGAAGACGCTAGATTATAGAAACGAAAGAGTTGAGAAATTCAATCGGATTCGGTATGGATAAAAGATCTTCCTGTGTTATACTATTCAATTCTCGACGATGAATTGATTTGATAGAGCAGATATTGTTATTCATAATATTGATCCGATTCAGTATCATCAAGATGCAATTAATCCCCTTGAATTTACAAATTCTGGAGAAAGTTTTATTATCTCTATGGGATTAGATCCCGAGTTATTCCGAAGCAAAAAAAAAACAATGATGAGATTATGGAAGTAAATATCCTCGCATTTATTGCTACTGCACTGTTCATTCTAGTTCCTACTGCTTTTTTACTTATCATTTACGTAAAAACAGTCAGTCAAAACGATTAATTTAACTGAAACTTGAGTTATTAGTTCTTATCGCAGTATTATGTATCTACATATATGTAATTTACATGTACATATATGTAGCACTCCGATTCTATTTCTTCGCTACACCCATTCGCATATTTATTCCGATCAATCCGAAAGTTCTGGTAAGAACTGGTTCATCAAAATGGAATATTTAGGAAGACTTCCGTTGGAAAAAAAATTTCCTATCATGTATATCCCTTTGAGTTTCGAAATAGGACCACGACGACGACGGGAATGATTGAAATGTTTGTTTGATCCAAAGGTTTTTATTGTACTGTTACTACTGGATTTCAGTGGAATTTGGAAATGGAGATATTTTGATTTTAAAACGATTCGCAGGACGATCTATTAAACAATTGATACAATTTGATTCCTCAATTGAAACTTACTAATTAATATGAATTAGTAATACCCCTAGAGTCCACTTCTTCCCCATACTACGAGTGAAAGGGAAAATGTAAAGACTACCATTAAAGCCGCCCAAGCAAGATTTACTATATCCATGTGAATCATGTCCCCTATCTCTATGAATATGAAGGAATTATTCCATTATTGATCACTAATAATAGTGGAATCAATGGTGCAGAGTCAAAATGGGATTCTGACTTAACTTAAGTCTATTGAGGAACTGATCCAATCCAATAGATCCACTCTAACAAGTTCCTATCTAACAAGTTCCTATATGATTTCTTCTGGTGAAATCGGAAAGAATTAAGTACAAGCAAGATACGCAGTTATCCCATTGGAAGTATCAAGGGGATGTTACTAATAGAACATGTAGAAATAGTAAGACCCATTGTTTGTTTTGTTAACTTTCATAAGTCCTAAGAATGAACCATCAAGATAGATAACTATCTATTACATATCCCTACCTCCCATTTGATCTAACACCCATCCAATCAACATTGGATGGGTGACCGAGTACTCAGATCCTAGCGCGAGTCTGCATACAAAATATCTTCAGCCCCTCCCACAACTCATAATTGGATTCCCCATCGGCCCATCCAATATAATTCACGACTAAGTCAGTATACACTAGACTGGTGGGGTAAGGTAATTAGGAAAGATTTACAGTCCTTTAGCAAGCTTTGGGTCCCAAGATTTCCGGTCCCTTACTTTCGTAGTTCTAAACCTCACAAGGAAATATTACTATTGATTCGAGTGATAAATCAAAAGGCCCGAACCGGTACCAATATGAATAGGTGAGGGTTTACCTATTCATATTGGTACCGGTTCGGGCCGCACTCCTATTTTTGAAGAAACCTTTTTTAGTCCTTCATGGAATCTCCGGATTCTAAAGAAAAAGTATCGATAGTCCTTTCTATCGATAGTCCTTTCTTTGGTTTGGCTCCGCTGGGCAAGAATCAAGCGAGTTATATCAACAGGATAGGGGATTCCGAGCCTTTTATTGATCAGGCGACACCCGGATTTGAACTGGGGAGAAGGGATTTGCAGTCCCCCGCCTTACCACTCGGCCATGCCGCCGAAACGATACAAAATAGATGGAAACACTCTTTTTGGGGAGGATTACTGAACCCTTTGTTTTTAGTTGATTTAGATCTTGAATCCCGTTTTCGTTATCCCTTTCCCAAACCAAAGGAATCTCCTTTTTTGGTTGGATTGGATCTGGATCCAGTTAAGATTATTTTCTTCGGTTGATTGTATAGTCTTTCAAAAGACACAAGGCCTTCATTTTCTTTTATATTGAAGATTTCTATTGAAAAAGAATAGAGAATAAAGAGATTCCCAGTTACAGAATCAAAAATTCAGGGCAAGTTGGAACCATTAACTATTGAATGTAAATTCATGAACGGTTCTTGGATTTGTATCTAAAATTTTGTTTCCTTAATGGCATAAAAAAATCCAATTGATACCGATTAGTCGGTATCAACTCTTTTCAATAAGAAATCCTTTTCAATTCTAATTCAATTATAATAACATATATGTGTATATGTAAACCCCAAAGCAATATTTGTTACACAAATACCTAGTCAAGTATCTTATCCACATATTCTTATATGGAATCCTCGTGCTTGAATTTATAATTGAATCTATTGAATATCAAATAGAAATTTGGATCAAATAAAACCAATCCTCTTACTTATATTCTATAACAAGACTCCATAAGCGCTAAAATTGGGTTTCGAGGAATTTTGTTATCAATTCATTTACATTTGTCTCTGTCGCAAATTCGAATTTGAGTACAAAATTCTCCCTATCCTTCCGTTCATACGTATCGGGAGTTGAATAAAATTTCATGTGATTCAGTAAAACAGAATATAAATTCTGTGGGATTTGATTTTTTCGATAAACAGGAAACGTAAGATGCTCCGAGATGGAAATGAGGGAATGTCTACAATACCTGGATTTAGTCAGATACAATTTGAGGGATTTTGTAAGTTCATTGATCAGGGCTTGGCGGAAGAACTTCATAAATTTCCAAAAATTGAAGATACAGATCAAGAAATTGAATTTC